AACGCGCTTTTTACTAATAGGGGCGCGCGTTAGCGCATCCGTTTTCTTGCTGCGTTGCGGCGCCCTACCTTGTCTACTGAGGCTCCTCCGCTTGCTTGAAATGAAGGTGCCGAGGGTTAGGATCAAGGGCTGGGCAGAAGCTGCATTCGCAGCTGCTGCATATCTTCTCAATCGCACCCCTACTCCTGTGACAGAGAATGTCTCTCCACTTCAGAGGTTGACTAATCGGGTTCAATCATATGATCATTTACGAGTCTTTGGATGCCGATGTTTTGTTCTTCTTCCGTCCGTCAGCCGTGACAAGCTTTCACCAAAGGCGGTTACATGTATTATCCTGTGATACCCATCTGGGCAAAAAGGGTATCGCTGTTATGATCCCTCTTCTCGCAAGATGTATGTGTCGAGGCACGTGACTTTCTTTGAGGACCAGGCCTATTTTCAGGGGGAGTCTGGTCCCTCTTTGACGCCAGCCATCATGGATACTAAGCTCCCGGGTATACACAATCAAAAAGGATTCATTGAGACCGTCGTACCCCTGTCTCTCTTCTTCCTCCAGTGATGAGTTAAGTGGGGAGCCTGGACCCCCTTTACTAGTAAGGGGAGCTTTATTCATCTGGTCCCACTGAGGAGCCATCTCCTTCTAGCCGACCTGCCACTCCGGTTTACACTAGGCGCTAAAAAAGTGCAAGGCATCTGAGATGGATCAGGCTGGCCAACCTACTACCTCTACATCATCTTCCTTGTCTCCAGATCCTATCTATCCTCTCCTGAGGTACGTAGGTCTTCTCGCATTAAAAATCCTATGGAAGGCTTTCCTATGACTCGTTTTCTCCCAAAGATCGTGCCTTTCTTGCCAGTGTTCATGCCATTAGCAAAAAGCCTTTTCGGAAGCCGTGGGCCAGCCCTGCTGGCAACAAGCTATGACTGATTCACTTTAAGCCTTAGAGAAAAATGGCACTGACACATAGGGAAGGTGCCCCGGTTTATCCAGAATAGATGGGGTTGGTTGTCTATTAGAGCCTATTAACAGCGGATACTGTAAAGGAGGAGTTGTTAGGTGGAGGATTGCCAGCTTTTACTTGATCTGATCTGCCGCTCAACGTTTAGTTCCGAACCGGGGAGGAATATCCCGTCGTACCTCTTTCATCCGAATCTCTTTCCTCAACATTACATACAACTATCGACCGCCAGCTACCAATTCATCCGATTCCCGGCACGCGAGAGAAGTTATCATTCCTCTCATCGGTGAAGAACGTCGACCCCGGAGAGAGAAGAGCGGAACTACTTTTTCCAGGCCACCTACATCTGATCCATCTGGCGAAGAGGGTACGGAACCAATACGAGCAAGCAATCAATGCCTCCCTGGAACCTGACCTAACTGTCAATCCGGAACCGGGGGCCCTTACTAGTAAAGGAGCACTCCCTTTCGATTATCCATGGAGTATTCCCCAGCCATTCAGGGAGTGGGTCTCACCTCTCCATATCTTATTCCACCTCCCCTAGCCCTACCTCGCTTGTTTCGGCCAGCCGATGATTCCGAAGCCCCAATCCCACCATACCTGGACATCGACTAAAGTCTCATTGGTCTCCTCCTCTTCCGTATCCCTTATCGCCTTTTATCCACCCCAGACTTTTGAACCGCCTACTTCTATTCGCCAAGCCCACCCTGCGGCAAGCTTTGAAATAGCCGGCTATGGAGAGAGACCCAGCTAGACCTCCCATCGTACTTACCCATCCCGAAAAAGATCTAAGATTCGATCTAAGATGCCCGGTATGTATGCCTATCCCCCGGCTGGCCAATCCAAGCCTAGGCTGGATGATAGATAAGGAAGTGTTTGAGAACGACGGCCTAGGTTCAGTTGGAAAGGGAGAGACGGGAAGAGGTGCCTAACCCACTCACTAGACTCCGATAGCAAATAAACAACCCCTCTATTCTTGAAGTGGAGCTAAGCCGGCATCCATATATACCAAATGATATGCGCGTGTCAGCAATAGCGATCGATCTCTCATGAAGGGCGTTCTTCGTCTCCGTCAACATAGGTTCCTAACCCTCTCTAACCCAGAAGTGGAGGGGGAAGGCCTTATCAGAGAAAGGGGAGCCGAGCCCCAACTCCCTCAAGAAAAGGTAGCGTGCCTAGTCCATGAGGTCCCCTTTTTCAGGGTGTGTTAGCGGATGAGATCCAAATGGAAAGTCACTCTGAAGTGAAGCAGGGAAATCCCCATCAATCTGCTGTGGAGATTGAAGCACAGGCAGGCAGTGCTGAAGAAAGATAAAAAGGAGATAATCCGGGAAGCCAGGAGGGCCAGAACCACATGGAAACAGAATTAGAGAGATCCGATGGAGGGAGTGCAAGCCAATGGCATCCGGGAGGTGGGAGAAAAGCCAGGCGTCAGAAAAATAAACTCCAACAAGTGATCGAGGCAGCCGTAACCTCTTACAAAAGACCTCCCAAGGAGAATAAGCGGTCTATAAGGATGCTTCAAAGGTAAACCCTCAGACAGCTACAGAGAGGCCGGATAGATCGACCCCTGTAGATGGCAAGCAAAGAGGAGGGGAAGGGCGCAAAAGTAGATGCCCTCGCACCAAGCAGTTAACCCGATGAAAATCCTATCGTGGAATGCTCGGGGGATAAACGACCGAGTTACCTTTTGGTACTTAATGGACTTGATGAAAATTCACAGCCCAGAAATTCTTATCATTCAAGAGACTCTGGCATCTCTAGAGAGCAGTGTTGCAATTTTGAGAAAGATTAATAGAAGGCTTGACTTCGTTCCGGCGTGTGGAAGGGCAGGAGGGATTTGGCTTGGCTGGGATGAGGGGAAAGTGAAAGTGGATATCCTGCTGGCCAGCAACCCATATCTATTATAGTCAAGGGGCTTACGGCTAGAATTAATGGAGATCAGGGCCACCACCCGTGGATTCTGTCTGGCATTTATGGAAGCCAAGACTCTCAAATCCTAAGGGAGTTATGGGCTGATCTTAAGGTGATAGGGTCTGGATCTCCCGGTAGCCGGGGATTTCAATGCCACCCTGTTGCCGGAGGAGAAGAGTGGAGGATCTGATCAGCAGCCCACTAGTAGGAGAGAGTTCAGGGAGGTGGTCGAAGACTGCAAGCTTCTGGACCTGGGAATGGTTGGGGGAGGACTGGTCCAAGAGAGGGAAGGGCATCAGCCACGTTCAATCAAGAATAGATAGAGTCCTTAGAATGCGGAATGGAGAAGCTCTTATCCGGAGGCCCATGTCATAAAATGTTGTCGTGCAGCTTCAGATCATCACCCCATCCGAATGCTATCCAACGACGGCACTACTCCAAAAAGCCCCCATTCAGATTTGAAAGAATATTGTATGGTTGGAGCACCCTGAATTTTCAAGGGTTATTAGGGAGGCCTGGAATATCAAAGTGAAGGGCACGCCCATGTTCAAGGTAGTGCAGAAACTCTGGTATCTGAAACAGGTGCTGCGCAGGTCTTTTAAGGAGGTCTTTGGAGACATTCGTGGGAGGAAAGCGCAAATCGAAGGTCAGCTCTGTAGAATCCAGTCTGAGATAGAACTTCGGGAAGATCTCAAGAGCTAGAAGGAGCAGAAAAAAGGGGAAGCGCTGTCTAGGCTTCACAACACGCTGCGGCAGGAGAAGATCCTATGGCGCCAAAAATCAAAAATTCTGTGACTCAAGGAGGGCGATAGGAACACAAGGTTATTCCATACATATACCATCTGCAGACGCAATTCCAATAGGATTCGGGAGCTGCAACGAGACGACGGGGAGGTTGTAGTAGGAGAAGAGGAAATATCCTCCGAAACAGTGCGGTTCTTCACTGAGCTCCTAACCTCGGCCGGGAGCTCCCCGAACTCTCTTCCAGATGGTATCATCCCGAACCTGGTGTCTGCAGAAGAGAACGAAGATCTGACCAGAGAGGTTGATGACGACGAGATTCATCTTGTGGTAGGACAGTTCCCGGGTGACAAAGCTCCAGGGCCGGATGGATTCCCCAATTTCTTCTTCCAGAAGTCTGAGTCTTGGGGAATCAGAAGATATCCGTAAGGCTATCAAAGACTTCTTCGTGAAAGGGAGTATGCTGAAAGATCTAAACTCCACGTTCATTGTCCTAATCCCCGGAGCAAACAGACTCCCAGACTTCAGACCCATTAGTCTATGTAACTCCATCTACAAGATAATCTCCAAGATCTTGTGTAATCGGCTGCAAAAAAAAAAGTAAGTCTTGCAATAAGACCTCGTCATGTTCATCCTTACTAACATCCCATACAAAAAAGATTTTCTTTTTTATGGTCTGGATTTTTTCAATCACCTTAACGAAGGAGGTGGACTTCAACCAAGCCAGCCCTTCTTATGAAGTGGCTATGGAGATTTCCAAAGGAAAAGAAAAAGCCATGGTGCTCATATTTGGCTGCTAAGTACCTCTCCAATGGCAAAATGGATTGACCAACCCACCTCTTAAATATCCTGCATCTATAAAGGTATTATTTGGTACAGAGAGACTTTCAGGCAGAACTTGGGCTAGACTTTGGTTGGGCAATGGTAAGCGGATTCGCTTCTGGGATGATGTTTGGCCGTGCCACTCTCCTCAGAGATGCATGCCATAATTTATATCAATTCACAAGGTTCTCATGACCTCAAAGTGATAGACTACATTCAATATGAAGGAGAAAAAAAGATTTATCCCCCTATTCAACTGCCCATCCAAGAGCATTTGGCTTCAGAATACTTGTTTTTCTTTTTTTTTTTTTTTCTATGGACTGCATAAATCTTATCTTCCAGCCCATAATGAGGATAATCTCTTTTGGCAGCTCAATCCTCACGGTAATAATTATGCCAATTCTGCCTAAAAATCTCTTCAGGTGATCAAGAGGGCCCCCTTTTTCAGTAGATGAGATTAGGATGAAAGGTATTATCTCAACGCTTCTTTTCTCTGGCTTGCTCTTCAAAATCAAATTTTGGCCTGCGGTAATGTAATCGGGATTTCATCTCCTAAATTCTTTT